TCAAAAGATTCTAGTGAAAATGAATTCGAATGATTCATTGATCGGGATGGCGGAATCGACCAGAGACCAATTCATCTATTCGGAAAAGTTATGAACTAATGATAGAACTGAAATAGAAATTGAAAGAGTAAATATTCGCCCGCGAAAACTTTATTTTCTTGGATTGCTAAATTTGGGTCAATCCAATACGATAAAGAGTAAAACAAAAGAAAGATTCGTTTTAACATTCTAAAATATATAAATATAAGAAAAAAATAGTTATTTAATATATTTAGTTATCTATACAAACAAGATCAAGATATACAAATTAATAATAGATTTGATCTAGATTAAATGAAATCCATGATTCAGTATATTACTTATTAAATACATGTATATCTTAATTCAAATTATATTATATCTGAATTGAATTCAAAATCTTTAATTTGAATTCATTTTATTTTATTCGCGAGGAGCTGGATGAGAAGAAACTCTCACGTCCGGTTCTGTAGTAGAGATGGAATTCAAAACAAACCATCAACTATAACCCCAAAAGAACCAGATTCCGTAAACAACATAGAGGAAGAATGAAGGGAATATCTTATCGAGGTAATGATATTTGTTTTGGTAAATATGCTCTTCAGGCACTTGAACCCGCTTGGATCACATCTAGACAAATAGAAGCAGGTCGACGAGCAATGACACGAAATGCACGTCGCGGTGGAAAAATATGGGTCCGTATATTTCCAGATAAACCAGTTACAGTAAGACCCGCAGAAACACGTATGGGTTCAGGTAAAGGCTCTCCCGAATATTGGGTAGCTGTTGTTAAACCAGGTCGAATCCTTTATGAAATGGGTGGAGTAACAGAAAATATAGCCAGAAGGGCTATTTCAATAGCAGCGTCCAAAATGCCTATACGAGCTCAATTCATCATTTCGGGATAAAAAAGAAATAGGCCTTGGGTAAAAAAGGTAAAAAAAAAATAGTGGGTGCAGGTTTCTTTTTTTGGACAAACAATATTTCTTTTTTTCTTCGACCTTTGTATTGTAAAAAACAGATAAAAAAAAAAAAAAAAAAATAATATGATTCAACCTCAGACCCATTTGAATGTAGCAGATAACAGCGGGGCTCGAGAATTGATGTGTATTCGAATCATAGGAGCTAGCAATCGTCGATATGCTCATATTGGTGACGTTATTGTTGCTGTGATCAAAGACGCAGTTCCAAACATGCCTTTAGAAAGATCAGAAGTGGTCAGAGCTGTAATTGTCCGTACTTGTAAAGAACTTAAACGTGACAACGGTATGATAATACGATATGATGACAATGCTGCAGTTGTGATTGATCAAGAAGGAAATCCAAAAGGAACTCGAGTTTTTGGTGCGATTGCCCGAGAATTGAGACAGTTCAATTTTACTAAAATAGTTTCATTAGCTCCCGAGGTATTATAAAATTAAAATGAGACCACGATATGGTTATAGTAGGGTATTTAAAAGAAATAGATTAAGATTAATTTAGTAGATTTTGTCTCACGTATATACCTTTCAAAATTAATATTCATAAACAAATACGTAAAAAAAAAAGAAAAACATGTTGATTATATCCAAATTTGGAGGCACCAATAATTTTAATTAATCATGGGTAGTGATACTATTGCTGACATAATAACCTCTATACGAAATGCCGATATGTATAGAAAAAGCGTGGTTCGAGTAGCATCTACTAATATCAGCCAAAGTATTGTTAAAATACTTTTACGAGAGGGTTTTATCGAAAACGTGAGAAAACATCGAGAAAACAACAAATATTTTTTGGTTTTAACCCTACGACATAGAAGGAATAGGAAAAGTCCTTATAGAAATCTTTTAAATTTAAAACGGATCAGTAGGCCGGGTCTACGAATCTATTCTAACTATCAAAGAATTCCTAGAATTTTAGGTGGGATGGGGGTTGTAATTCTTTCTACCTCTCGGGGTATAATGACAGACCGAGAGGCTCGACTAGAAAGAATAGGCGGAGAAATTTTGTGTTATATATGGTAATCTTTGTAATATCCGAATTGAATACGAAACTTCTTATTTGTGAAAAAGAAAAGAGAAGGGGTGGGTTGTCTAATAGGGTTCTTCCTCCACTAGTTGATACTTCAAGGGGGTTTTACCTGGAATGAAAGAACAAAAATGGATTCATGAAGGTTTAATTACTGAATCGCTTCCCAACGGCATGTTCCGGGTTCGTTTAGATAATGAAGATATAATTCTAGGTTATGTTTCAGGAAAGATCCGACGTAGTTTTATACGGATACTGCCAGGAGATAGAGTCAAAATTGAAGTAAGTCGTTATGATTCAACCAGAGGCCGTATAATTTATCGACTCCGCAACAAAGATTCGAAAGATTAGGTGTTTTTTCAACTTCACTATTTCTTTCGTAGGAATACGATTCGAAATGGAAAATTTCAAGAAACTTATTTTCTTCCAAGAAGTGGATTCAAAATTAAAGTAAGGAGTGGCAAATATGAAA